ATATTAGATTCATAGAAATGATAAAAGGATGCTTTGTTTCTGATGATGTTTTTGAAAAATGGAATCCCTTGGTGGATTTATAGTATCTGTTCCGCCATAGTATGAGGGCCCCTTCCGAAACAAGAAGAAAGAAGGAATCAATTGATTTTTTGGATGACACAGGATTTCTACAGATGAGACATCCTGCAAACCATTTCTATACTAATTGAATTGAACCTTACTCTACTCTATTCTATAAAAATCAAATTTCATCAAGTAAAAAAAGACTCTTAATGTTCCGGTTGAAAGGGGAAAATCTTGGATTTTTGCACATATCCAAATCCTTATTTATTATCTCATCTTAAAATTTTCTTTTTTTTTACTTGAAATTTGATAAGTTCGTTGAAGAAGTTCTATTTGTTTACTAAGCCATCCCCCTTTTTTGTTTGTCCGCCACTTCTTATGAATCTAAAGAAAGAGGTTCCGATAGACCTGGAAAAGAAAACAGTAATCTTTGACGAACAAGATCAAGAATCATTATTATTTCGACACAAGAAAAGGGCGGAAAATTCCTTTTCTTGTGTCGAAAATTAGGAAGACAAGTAATCCCTCCCAGAATCATTCTTTCATTTATCCCTTGCCGCGTATTCTCTTCCTACTTAATGTTATGCCGCCTATTGTCTATTAGAATTCGATTCTATTAGATAGAAAAAACTATTGATGCATTCCATGGCATTTACAATCTGGCAATAAGAAGCGTCACACCGCTCCAAATTGGATTGAAAAAAAAAAAAGGGGGGGGTCAAGTAGTCTTCTTCGCAATATACATACTATTACTAGGAATGGGATACAAGCAATTCCCGGCATCTCGCAGAAAAGCAGTATAAACAAAGCAAGACAAGGGGCTTTCCATATTTTTTTGGATCATACATAATTGCATTGATCAACAATAATTCGGCCCTTTTTACCAACTTGATGAATCCGTGGATCTAGAAATTCATTTCGGACAATTGAACCTTCTCAAACTGTTTCTTTTTGAGAACCAAAAAGATTTGTGCTAGGATAACAGATGCCAAGAAGAACAACAAACCTTGGACACGTAATGGATCTTGAAGTACTATTTCTGCATCTCCCTGACCAAATCCACCCACATTGGGATTACTCGTTAATGGCTGATCAAGCTTGATGGATTCACCCTCTGAAACAAGAAGTTCTGGTCCTGGGGGTATAATATCAACCACTTGGTGTCCATCCGATGCATCGGCTATGCTTATTTCATATCCCCCTTTTTCTTTACGTACTATTCTGCTTACTATACCTGCTGCTGTAGCATTATAGACTGTATTGTTACTCTTGCTCCCGTCGGGATAAATCTGACCCCTTCCCCTGTTCCCGCCTACGTATATGGGATATTTTAAGAAGTGAATGTCTTTCTTAGTAGAAGGGTCCGGAGAAAGAATGGGAAAGACGATTTCACTATATTTCTGACCAGGAACAGGACCCACTACAAGAATATTTCTTTTAGTGGGGCGATAGCTCTGAAAAGACAGATTGCCCATCTTTTCTTTCAGCTCGGGAGAAATACGATCGGGGGGAGCTAATTCGAATCCCTCGGGTAAAATAAGGACAGCCCCCACATTCAAAGCCCCCTTTTTACCATTAGCAAGAACTTGTTTCAGTTGCATATCATAAGGGATTCTAACAACTGCTTCAAATACAGTATCAGGAAGCACAGCTTGTGGAACCTCAATATCCACGGGCTTATTAGCTAAATGGCAATTGGCACATACAATACGCCCGGTTGCTTCTCGTGGATTTTCATAACCCTGCTGCGCAAAAATAGGATATGCATTTGAAATAGATGTCCGAGTTATTACATATATCATGATCAATACGGAAATGAATCGAGTCATCTCTTTCTTTACCCAGGAAAAGGTATTTCTATTTTGCATGGTCCAATAATTGATCCCGGAAATTTCTACAATAAATTAGGTAGGTAGCTAGCATAGTTCCCTATCCATGATTCTGCCATTGTACTGGAATAATTGTACTGAAGTATAGTAGGAATCCCCTGGGCGGGTAGAAGTATAAAGAGTGAGTAAGCTTCAAAACGGTTTGTTTATGTACGAAGTAGCATCATGATTTGATTGATATCAGCAGATCAAATGAGTTCTTCATTCATTCATTGAATGATAAATCACTACAAGTGAAGGAGATACACGATTTAAATAATGGAAGATCCAATATTTCAAAATTGTATCTAGAATGACTGGAAAAGTGGAAACAAGACCAGATATAATTTGATCGTTATGAGCAAATCCAAAATCTTTGTAGACCGAACCAATCATTAGTTCCCACCCCCGGGGTGAGTGGAATCCGATACATAAATCAGTTAATAAAAGAATAGAAAAAGCCTTTATTGTGTCGCTTAAGTTATAGAGGAATTCCTGAACCCAAGAATTCAGAATGACAAGTTCTTCATTACCCAGAATAGAATAACCACTTAGAATAGCAAAACAGATTATATTTGTCGAGAAATCCAAAATGATATGGATATGATCTTCGTTGTGCATTTTGACCAATTGCATCGTCTCTTTGTGGATTCCTATACGAAGCTTTTGTATCTGTGTCTCCGGGTACTCTTTTATCATTTCATCCAACAGGAATAGTTGTTCTAATTCTATGAATCTTTCTAGAACGTTCTTTTCTTGAATATCATTCAAAAAAGTTTCGGATTGTCCGGTATTCCACCAATTAGTAACCCAAGGTTCCAGACTTTTATTAAATGAGAGAGAGATCCACCAGGGCAAAAAGACTATAGATGCAAGATACGGGAGGGGAGTCAATGCTTTCTTTTTTGACATTTTTCATCTGTGAATTGTTAATGAACCCGCTTCATTCGCCGACTCTATCTGATCCGATATTTCTATGAAGCATGAGTTCTATAACAAGGTATGGAACCTATGGATCTATTCCTTTTTTTTTTTTTGAATTGTTTAGTCCTTGGATCTAGAAAGAATATAGAAATAGAAATAGAATAAGGGCCCGTTTCGAATGAAGAAATAATCAAATACTTTTCCCAGATATCTCAGTTGGTCAAATTCGAACCAATTCTATCTTCATTTGTTCTTTCGATGAATGCCCAAAAGAACCGCTTGAAATAATGAATATTATTTGGATTTCGAGACGAAAGAACTCCCCTCAATTATTTTTTCGAAATTTTCACTGGCTACCCACGACCCAGGAATAATTGAGGGGATATTTCTGAAAAATATTAATGATGAAATCCGAAATAGGTGACAAAACGAGAGAGAAATTGGATAGTTATGAGAGATCTAAACGTTTGGTTATCCAGGAGCTAAAGAAAGGATCAAAAAAGAAACATCGATTGACAAAAGAAAGATAATTAACGAGATATGATACATCTGTATCTAATGTATTAATCCAAAGTATTGGCCCTAAAAAGAGAAATTATGTATTCCGAAATGCTCTGATATGTGTGATGAATACATACTTATTAGACTTGTTACTAGTAGAATTGAGTTCTATATGCAGAAAAAGGAGTTTTGGTCGATCAAAATTGCTTCTTATTATGGTTGTTCCGTATACGTCCGCCTGCTTTATTCTATGGGCCACAGAAGGATTACCAACGGAACGGGGGAAATAGAATCTAACATGTTTTGCTCGAATGAACGTTCCGAAGAAGCTTCAGTTATATTTAAAAGGGGGTTCCTGGGTCCCTTCCCTCATGCTGAGAAAGCATTCATTCCCTTCATTTCAAAATACTTCAATTGGCACGCGCAAGAAATAGGCCAATTCAGCAGCTTTTTGTTCAATTTCTCGTGGAGTCAAATTTTCGTCAGTACGGGTCAAGGGAATAGCGCCCTGGCCTCTGATTTCCATATAAAGGACACGTCGAGGATAAAGACCCTCTTTAACTTCCATTCTGATCGATTGAATCTCTCTCATAAGGAATCGAAGGAAGATGCGACGATTTATTCCAGGAAATCCCCAACGAAAAATACACACTATTCCTTCTTTTCTATCGAATCGATCATAACCGCTACCTACATTCCACGAAATTGTGCACCACAAATAGGAACTAATGAACAGACCTGCGATCCCATAGAAAGACATCACGATTCCTTGGGGAAAAAAAATGATTTGCTGAGACGGGAATAAAGATATCAGATTCCTACCAAGATAACTGGAAGTTCCAACCAATAAGAATCCTAGTGAACCTAAAAAAAGGATACAGGCCCAGCAGAAATTACTTGTTTTTCGAGACCCCGTTATAAGTTCTATCCATATACGTTCTGATCGATAGTTCATACTAGATCCAGTTGCATCCTATTGGAATTGAGAGAAGAGAATAAGCCAAATGAATTTGATTTTACTTTTTTTATTTTGCTCCCGAAGTAACTCTCATCAACTAGCACTATTATGACGCGAACTATTAGGAGTAATTCATCAAATTGGTTAGATATAAAATAATAACATCCCCTTCGTATAATACCACCACTATGTATATCTACATAATATAGATACGTTAACTTTCTATTTCAGATATCCGCTCTGATCCATTTTAAAACAGCTATCCCCCCATATGCATGCATTTATCCATATATAATGTATCCGCATGTATAATCACTTTTTTATTTGTGCCCGGAGGGAGCCACATGTCGTATCATATTCCACTAAATGGATATCCCTATTATGATCCAAGTCCAAGTGTTGAAATAAATTGATGAAATTTTGTCCTATCAGGTCTAAACAATCTTGTTTTTTTGAACATGAAGAGATAAAGAAGCCATTGCAATTGCTGGAAACACTAAGCCCACTAAAGGCACAAAAATAGAGGGTAAATTGAAATCTGTCATAGAATGGGTGCCTCGATTTAATATTTGTACCTGTTATAAAGATATCTTATCTTATGATAAGTATATCTATTATAAGTATTATTAAGTATATAATAAGTGCAAGGAATGTAGAGCTAAATAAGTGTATCTATTCACCTTTCTACAAGAAATAGATGGATGATAATCCGCTTTATTATTCTTGTTCTACCACCCTTATCTTCTAATAAAGAGTTTCTTACGAGTTTCCTAAGGATTTGTTAGAATCCGATCCAACAGGAATTCATAGTCAAAAGTGTAGGTCCTCGGGAGATATAAAAATATGCAACACTTCCCTTATAGATTTGAATTATTCTATATATATTAATACGATATATATTAATAGGAAAGAAGGGAACATGAAATTCTTTTAATTTTTTTTCCCAATTCCATTCCGCGGAAGGAAGAATTCATTCTTTTCCTCCTGATAGGGGGTTCCTCATTACTAATCATGAATAGGGGTAGGATAAAAAATCTGCATCAAAAAAAGTAATTATCCGAAACTTCCTATAGAACTTATGTTACCAAAGAAAACTCCACTCTTCTTATTTTGACTTTGATTCCGATGAACTAAAGTTCGCTACAAATAACTGAGCCTAGCGCTCTACTTGAATTTTGATTCAAGGGAAAGAAACCGTGTAGCTGAAATAATTCACTCAGAACACCTTTTAAAGGATTACGTGGTACGATTGGATCAAATAAGCCCTTATGGAATAAATACTCAGCTGCTTGTGAACCGTCAGGTACTGTCTTATTCAATGTTTGTTCAATTACTCTTTTCCCCGCAAATGCAATGTAGGCATTGGGTTCAGCAATAATAATATCTCCCAACATACCAAAACTGGCCGTTACTCCGCCGGTTGTAGGAGATGTAAGGATTGATACATAGAATAACTTTTTATTGAATTGATAATCATATAAAGCGGAAGATATTTTAGCCATTTGCATCAAACTCAAACTTCCTTCTTGCATGCGTGCTCCTCCAGAAGCACACACCATAATAACAGGTAGAGATCTATTAGCAGCATATTCGATCAACCGGGTGATTTTCTCGCCTACTACGGATCCCATACTACCCCCCATGAACTGAAAATCCATAACCCCAATGGCTATGGGAATCCCATTTAGTTGACCTATGCCTGTTTGAACAGCCTCAGTTAAACCTGTCTTTCTTTGATACGAATTGATACGATCTCTATAAGGTTCCTCTTCCGAGTGAAATTCAATGGGGTCAATAGAGACCATGTCTTCGTCCATAGGATCCCAAGTGCCCGAATCAACCGAAAGTTCGATTCTATCTGAACTACCCATTTTCAAATGATATCCACATTGTTCACAAATATTCATTTTTGACCTAAAAAATTTCTTATAATTTAATCCATAACAATTTTCGCATTGAACCCATAAATGTCTGTATTTTTTATTTCCATCGAAATCATTAGATCTTCCTCTTATATTGAAATCACTGCCATTACCGCCAGTTCTTATACTAGAACTCCCCTTGTCACTATCACTTACACTTTCACCACTACAAATGTAACTATAAATATAACTATAAATATAACTGTAAATGTGATTGTCGCTACCACTCGAAATGTACTTATCAATACTGATTTCAGAACGAAGATAACTATCAATGCAACTATTAATGTGATTATTCCAACTATACGTAGTATCATACATATAATGATCATAGTAGCGATTGTCACTCTTAGACCCGCTATTCAGATAACTAGAAAAAGCAGTTTCTAGTTCACTCAGAAAAGAACTATCATTGTCAATCTCAAAAACCCGATTTTCAATATCAAAATATACGGAATAACTGTTACCATTACTATCCCTAACTAAAAAAGTGTCATCAGAGATGAAACTCCAAATGTCCCTGACACCGAAAAAATGATCAACATTACTGCAACTATTACTTTCGCGCCAACCATGATTATGATTGTTTTTATTCGTATCATTTAGAATGGGATCTTCACTTCCACTGGTATTTCCAACAGGACGACCAAGACTGTCCATTGATTTACCTAGCCCACACCTGTGTTCTAACTCCTCGTTAGACAACATTGAATTGAACCACCATTTTCCCATAGATCCTTCCTGCCCCCTATTTGAAAATACAATAAATGAATAGTCATTCGACGAAAAATCATTTTACTATTTCATTTCCTATCGGAATACGCATATAGATCCAATCACTAGGATTATTAACTAATAACGAGTAACTATTGAACGAAAGAAATGATTTTGTGGGAGTCGGGAGTATCAATTCACTATATATGATATATGATGGAACCTTTTCTTCAATTATTATAAATAGAAGATAGCTTTCTCCCATGTTGTGTACAAACTCTCATCGAAAAGATAAATATTTGTTCCCTCCTAGGAAGGATTCATTTTCGTATAATCTCGTATAATAATAAGTTTCTAATGCAACACGGAATGAAAAGGACAATATACAGGATGAGTAGAAGAAGTTGTGACCCTTGGCTCGATCTATGGTCCGAAACAACGGGATAGAAAAGGATCCACCAATCCTAAGGATCCATAGGATTAATTATGGATCCAACAATAGAAGCATTGAGTTGTTTAGTCTTAGATCTTGTCTTGTATTTAGATCTTG